AGAAATCCGAGTGAATGGAAAAGACAAAATTAATAAGGATGATGAATTCCACGTTCGAACATACTATAACTATAAAACTGTTTCTGAAAATCTAGATGGAAATAAAGAAAATTCGAATTTAGAATTTTTCAAAATAAAAAAAAAAGAGGATCGTTTTTTATGGTTTGAAAAACCTTTTGTAACTCTAGTTTTCGATTATAAAAGATGGAATCGACCAAATCGATATATCAAAAATGAGAAAATTGAAAATACTGTAAGAAATGAAATGTCACAATATTTTTTTTATACATGCCAAAGTGATGGAAAAGAACGAATATCTTTTACATATCCCCCCAACCTTTCTACTTTTTTTGAAATGATACAAAAAAAGATACTTTCATTTACAAGAGAAAAAAGACCCTCTGACCAAGTTTCTACTTATTGGAGTTTGATCAATGAAGAAAACAAGGAAAACTTAAAAAAAGAATTTTTAAATAGAATTGATGGTTTAGATAAAGAATGGTCCGTTGAAAATATACTGGAAAAAACGACTCGATTTTGCCATAACGAAACTAAAAAAGAATATTTACCTAAAATTTATGATCCATTTTTGCATGGGGTCTCTCGGGGAAGAATCAAAAAATTACCTCAATTCCAAATAATAACCGAAACCTATATAAAAAAAAATATAGGAGGATCTTGGATAAACAAGATTCATAGTATACTTCTGAAGATTAATTATCACAAATTTGAGCAAACAATAGAAAAATGGAATCGAGAATCTTTGTCAATAGAGAAAAAACTTTCTTTTTTTTCAGAACCCCAAGAAGAAAAAATTTATTCAGAAGAAGAAATAAAAATTTTCAAATTTTTATTTGATGTCGTTATAACTGATCGCAATGATCAAACTCTTATAAAAAATTTTATGGATTTCGGTGAAATCACTAAAAAAGTTCCTCGATGGTCATACAAATTAATAAGTGAGTTGGAAGAATTGGAAGGCGAAAACGAAGAAAATGTAACAATGGAGCCTGGAATTCGTTCAAGAAAAGCAAAACGTGTAGTGGTTTTTACTGATAAAGAGCCCCATAACGAGATTTATACAAATCTCAAAGATCTCAAAGATAATCAAACTTCTGATCAAAACGATGAAATGGCTTTGATCCGTTATTCACACCAATCTGATTTTCGTCGAGAGATAATTAAAGGATCCATGCGTTCCCAAAGGCGTAAAACTGTTATTTGGGAATTTTTTCAAGCAAAAGTACATTCTCCCCTTTTTTTTGATAGAATAGATAAACTTTTTGATTTTTCGTTTGATATATGGGGGCTAAAAAAAAAAATTCTTAGCAATTTCATGTGGAAAAATCAAAATAAAAAAAAATTTGATAAAAAAGACGAAGAACAATCAAAAATAGAAGAAAAAAGGCGGATAGAAATTGCCGAAACTTGGGATAGCTTCTTATTTGCTCAAATAATAAGAGGTTCTCTCTTAGTAACTCAATCTATTCTTAGAAAATATATTATATTACCTTTATTGATAATAATTAAAAATAGCGTCCGGATGTTATTATTTCAATTTCCCGAGTGGTCTGAGGATTTAAAGGATTGGAAACGTGAAATGCATGTTAAATGCACTTATAATGGGGTTCAACTATCCGAAACAGAATTTCCAAAAAACTGGTTAACGGATGGTATTCAGATAAAAATCCTATTTCCTTTTTATCTTAAACCTTGGCATAAATCTAAATTTAAATCATCTCAGAAGGCTCGATTAAAAAAAACAAGAGACAACGGCGAAAAAAATGATTTTTGTTTTTTAACAGTTTGGGGAATGGAAACCGAACTACCATTTGGTTCTGCCCAAAAAAAGCCTTCTTTTTTTGAACCTATTTCTAAAGAATTAACAAAAAGAATCAACAAATTCAAAACTAAGTCTTTTCTGGTTTTAAGGATTTTCAAAGAAAGAGCAACAATTTTCATAAAAGTCACAAAAGAAATTAAAAACTGGATTCTCAAAAACTTTCTTTTTATAAAAGGAAAAATAAAAGACCTTTCAAAACGAAATAGAATTCCATTATTTGGCCCGAGAGAAATATATGAATTAAATGAAACTAAAAAAGATTCAATAATGAGTAATCAGATGATTCATGAACTATCTGTTAAAAAAAAATCAATGGAGTGGACAAATTCTTCACTCAGCGAAAACAAAATCCAAAATGTGATTGATAGAATAAAGACAATAAGAAATCAAATAGAAGAAATTTCAAAAGAAAAACAAAACCTAACTAATAGTTGTAACAAACTGCATTATGATTCGAAAAAAATTGAGCCATCAAAAAAAATTTGGCAGACATTCAAAAGAAAAAATATCCGATTAATTCGTAAATCTCTTTTTTTTTTTAAATTTTGTATTGAAAAACTGTCTATAGCCATTTTTTTAGGTATCATTAATATTCCAAGAATTACTACACAACTTTTTTTTGAATCAACAAAAACATTTCTTGATAAATATATTTACAAGGCTGAAGAAAAAGGAGAAAAAATTAATAAAAAAAAAAATACCATTTATTTTATTTCGACTATAAAAAATTTAATATCCAATAAAAAAAAAATTAGTTATGACCTATGCTCTTTATCACAAGCATATGTATTTTACAAATTATCACAAATTCAAGTTAGTAACTTTTCTAAATTAAAGGCTGTTCTTGAATATAACATAGGCATAACATCCTTTTTTGTTAAGAATCAAATAAAGGATTTTTTTCAAGAACAAGGAATCTTTCATTATGACTTGAAAGATAAAACCTTTTTGAATTCCGAAGTAAATCAATGGAAAAACTGGTTACGAAGTAATTATCAATACAATTTACCTCAAATTGCATGGGCTAGATTAGTAACCAAAAAATGGAAAAAGAAAATAAACCAAGATTCTCTAGTTCTAAATCCAAGTTTAACCAAAGAGGATTCATATGAAAACAAGAAATTTGATAATTACAAAAAACAAAGTGTTTTGGAGGTCGACTCGTTATTAAATCCAAAACATAATTTAAAAAAAAATTCTATATATAATCTTTTTTGCTACAAATCCATTCATTCTACAGAAAAAACTTTTGACACGTCTATAGGCATTGCTCTCGATAATTGTTTAGTCTCTTGTTTTCTAGAAAAATATAATATTCGGGGTATAGGGGAAATTCGGCATAGAAAATATTTGGATTGGAGAATTCTAAACTTTTGGTTTACAAAAAAAGTAAATATTGAGCCTTGGGTTGATACCAAGAGTAAAAAAAAATATATTAATACTAAAGTTCAGAATTATCAAAGAATTGATAAAATAACTAAGACGGGTCTTGCCAATCAAAAAAGAAACTTTTTTGATTGGATGGGAATGAATGAAGAAATACTAAATCGTCGTATAACAAATTTTGAATTTTTTTTCTTTCCAGAATTTTTCTTATTTTCTAGTACATATAAAATGAAACCGTGGGTCATACCAATCAAATTACTTCTTTTAAATTTTAATGAAAACATAAATGTTAATAAAAAGATCACTCAAAAGAAAAAAGGTTTTATACCATCAAATGAAAAAAAATCGCTTCGATTTTATAATCTAAATAAAGAAGAAAAAGAATCGGCCAGTCAAGTAGAGCTTGAATCAGATAAAGAAAAAAAAAAAAATCCTGAATCAGCTCTATTAAATCAAGAAAAAAATATTGAAGAAAATTATGCAGAATCGACGATAAAAAAACGTAAAAATAAAAAACAATACAAAAGCAATACAGAAGCGGAACTTGATTTATTTCTCACAAGATATTCGCGTTTTCAATTGCGATGGAATTGTTTTTTTAATCAAAAAATTCTCAATAATGTAAAAGTATACTGTCTCTTGGTTAGACTAAAAAATCCAAACGAAATAGCGATATCTTCTATTGAAAGAGGAGAGATGAGCCTAGACATTCTAATGATTGAGAAGAATTTTACTTTTGCAAAATTAATGAAAAAAGGAATATTGATTATTGAACCTGTCCGTTTGTCTGTACAAAATGATGGACAACTTATTATATATAGAACCATAGGTATTTCGTTGGTTAATAAAAATAAACACAAAATAAGTAAAAGATACAAAAAAAAAAGCTATATTGCTAAAAAAAAAATTGAAAAATCCATTACAAAATATCAAAACAAAACTGTAAATAGAAAAAAAAATAATTATGATTTCTTTGTCCCTGAAAATATTCTATCCCCTAAACGACGTAGAAAATTTCGAATTCTAATTTGTTTCAACTTAAAAAAAAAAAATGCGAGGGATAGAAATTCAAGATTTGATAAGAATATTCAAAACTTGACCACAGTTTTGGATAAAAAGAAAGATCTTGCTAAGGATAAAAAAAACCTAATGAAATTCAAATCCTTTCTTTGGCCCAATTTTAGATTAGAAGATTTAGCTTGTATGAATCGCTATTGGTTTAATACTACTAACGGAAATCATTTCAGTATGATAAGAATACACATGTATACGCGATTTCCACTTCATTAATGATAGATCCTTTTTACTATATATAATATATTAAGTTACGGTATATGAAAACAACTGTATGAAATATGAGGGATTGTTTTAAATTCAATCTTTATACATGATACTAATTTAATCAATGACATAGATACCAATCCGAGCGGAGCCATAAATAAATTAACAGAATCCTCCTTTTTTAGATCTAAATGTAAATTTTTTTTATAAAATGAAGAATTAAGAAGTTGATACTTAAATTCAGATCCTCGTACAAAAAAACTACCATTATTATTACTGATCCGTAAAATTCATATCTTTCAATTCATATTAAAAAGGGAAGGATTTCTTTTTATGATAAAAAATGCATTCATTTCATTTCAAGAACAAAAAGAGGAAAGCAGGGGATCTGTTGAATTTCAAGTATTCAGTTTTACTAATAAGATACGAAGACTTACTTCACATTTGGAATTGCACAGAAAAGATTATTTATCTCAGAGGGGTCTACGAAAAATTCTGGGAAAACGTCAACGACTGCTGGCTTATTTGTCAAAAAAAAATAGAGTACGTTATAAAGAATTAATTAATCAGTTGAATATTCGAGAATTAAAAACTCGTTAAATTCAAAAATTGTGAATTAGTGAATTTTTTAGATCTTGAATTTTTTGATAAACTGCTTTTTCAGCAATCTAATTCATGCCAGAACGAATCAAGGAAAAACTTATGAAGAGACCAGTTACAGGAAAAGATCTTATGATAGTCAATATGGGACCTCACCACCCATCCATGCATGGGGTTCTTCGCTTAATTGTTACTCTAGATGGTGAGGATGTTGTTGACTGTGAACCCATATTGGGTTATTTACACAGAGGAATGGAAAAAATTGCAGAAAACCGAGCAATTATACAATATTTACCTTATGTAACGCGATGGGATTATTTAGCTACTATGTTTACAGAAGCAATAACAGTAAATGGACCAGAACAATTGGGAAATATTCAAGTTCCTAAAAGGGCCAGCTATATCAGAGTAATTATGCTAGAATTGAGTCGTATAGCTTCTCATCTGTTATGGCTCGGTCCTTTTATGGCAGATATTGGTGCACAGACTCCTTTTTTCTATATTTTCAGAGAACGAGAATTTGTATATGATCTATTCGAAGCTGCCACCGGTATGAGAATGATGCATAATTTTTTTCGTATTGGAGGAATAGCGGCTGATTTACCTTATGGTTGGATAGATAAATGCTTGGATTTTTGTGATTATTTTTTAACAGAAGTTGTTGAATATCAAAAACTGATTACACGAAATCCTATTTTTTTAGAACGGGTTGAAGGAGTTGGGATTATTGGTGGGGAAGAAGCAATAAATTGGGGTTTATCCGGACCAATGCTACGCGCATCCGGAATACCATGGGATCTTCGTAAAGTTGATCGTTATGAGTCTTACGATGAATTTGAATGGGAAATTCAGTGGCAAAAACAAGGAGATTCATTAGCTCGGTATTTAGTACGACTTAGCGAAATGACAGAATCCATAAAAATTATTCAACAGGCTCTGGAAGGACTTCCGGGGGGTCCCTATGAGAATTTAGAAAGCAGAGGCTTTGATAGAAAAAGGAATCCAGAATGGAATGATTTTGAATATCGATTTATTAGTAAAAAACCTTCTCCTACTTTTGAATTATCGAAACAAGAACTTTATGTAAGAGTTGAAGCTCCAAAAGGGGAATTAGGAATTTTTCTCATAGGAGATCAAAGTGGTTTTCCTTGGAGATGGAAAATCCGACCGCCGGGTTTTATTAATTTGCAAATTCTTCCTGAACTAGTTAAAAGAATGAAATTGGCTGATATTATGACGATACTCGGTAGCATAGATATAATTATGGGAGAAGTTGATCGTTAAAATGATAATTTATGCAACAGCAGTCCAAACTATAAATTCGTTTGTTAGATTGGAATCTTTAAAAGAGGTCTATGGACTCATATGGATATTTGTCCCTATATTTTCTCTTGTATTGGGAATCATAACAGGTGTACTAGTAATTGTGTGGTTAGAAAGAGAAATATCTGCAGGGATACAACAACGTATTGGACCTGAATACGCCGGCCCGTTGGGAATTCTTCAAGCTCTAGCCGACGGGACAAAACTACTTTTCAAAGAAAATCTTCGTCCATCTCGAGGAAATACTCCTTTATTTAGTATTGGACCATCTATAGCAGTTATCTCAATTTTACTAAGTTATTCAGTAATTCCCTTTAGTAATCACCTTGTTTTAGCGGATCTCAATATCGGTATTTTTTTATGGATTGCCATCTCAAGTATTGCTCCTATTGGACTTCTTATGTCAGGATATGGATCAAATAATAAATATTCTTTTTTAGGTGGTCTGCGAGCTGCTGCCCAATCGATTAGTTATGAAATACCATTAACTCTATGTGTTTTATCAATATCTCTACGTGCGATTCGTTGAAACATAAACGTTTATTTTTACTATTCCGTTTCTTCTAGATGAATAAGTTAAAAGGCGGAATATATAAATATCGTTATATTTCGGGTTAATCTTAATAAAAGAAAAAGGAATTTGATAGTTATATATGAGTGAAAAAAACTGCTCAGAAATTAGCAGTAAAAAGAAAAATTGAGTCTCATTTCCTATGTACAAAGGTTAAACGGAAATAAACATAAGCGTAAGAATCACTTTACCCCAAGGTTGGTTGATTAGTCATCCTGGCTTGAAGCGGGTTAAAAATATTTAACCGTATAACGTTTTCACTATCAGTTATATAGATTAACATACATGTATTACAAAGTGAGCGGCAATTAGGTAAAAGTGAGTGGATGGTTAGAAACACCAAAATACACAAAGAATTTGTAATAGAGGTTAACCAAATTGAAAAGGATATTTATGCATAACATAAGATAAAAAAAAAGAAGGTTAATTGGGGCTTAAAATTAGTAGAAATGATTAGACAGTACTCCCCAAGATTCCGATTCAGAGTATGCTCCTATCCACTTATAAATGTAATGACTATCAGAAACGAAATAATCCTTTATTTTTTATAAGTTCACCAACTTTTTTTCTAAAAAAGAAAGAAGAATAGGAACGAAACTAGGATATTTTTTTCCTATATTTCGAAAATAAAATAGAATTTCTGTCATGAATAATAAACTAATAGGATATCTAATTCTTTTTCGTAATTGAAAACCACGCTGGGTTGAAATACCTATTTTTATTTTTACAAGGAGTATCTTATTAAAGGATTAAGTTATTACTCAACAAATAGAAATTCAAATTTGTAAAGGATGAGATGAATTCCGAAGCGCTTTTTTTATTCTTAAAATTTGAGCAGACAGAATTCCATTGGTATAATTCGGGATCCCAGATATATTTATATTTAATCTATTTTAGAACACATCATATCCATCTAAATAATACTAATTCTGGTCCTTAGATTTATTTATGGCCCCCGAGGAGCCGTATGAGGCGAAGACCTCATGTACGGTTTTGTAATAGCGTTGAAAATAGTAATGTTATCACCGACTAGGATTATCTAACAGTTTAAGTACAGTTGATATAGTTGAGGCACAATCAAAATATGGTTTTTGGGGATGGAATTTGTGGCGTCAACCTATAGGTTTTATCATTTTTCTAATTTCTTCCCTAGCAGAATGCGAGAGGTTACCGTTTGATTTACCAGAAGCGGAAGAAGAATTAATAGCAGGTTATCAAACTGAATATTCAGGTATCAAATTTGGTTTATTTTACGTTGCTTCTTATCTAAATCTATTAATTTCCTCATTATTTGTAACAGTTCTATACTTAGGCGGTTGGAATATTTCTATTCCGTATATATCTATTCTGGAGCTATTTCAAAGGGATCAAATTTTTGGAACAACAATTGGTATCTTTATTACATTAGCTAAAACTTATTTGTTCTTGTTCATTTCTATCGCAACAAGATGGACTTTACCTAGGCTAAGAATGGATCAACTATTAAATCTTGGATGGAAATTTCTTTTACCTATTTCCCTTGGTAATCTATTATTAACAACTTCTTTCCAACTATTTTCACTCTAAATTGAAAATGAATCCAATATATTCATTAGTTGTTTTAAACAAGAGAAAAAAACAAAGATAAAATTATTCATAGATAATTACAATATGCTTCCTATGATAACCGGGTTCATGAATTATGGTCAACAAACCCTACGAGCTGCAAGGTATATTGGTCAAGGTTTCATGATTACCTTATCCCACACAAATCGTTTACCTGTAACTATTCAATATCCCTATGAAAAATTAATAACATCGGAACGTTTCCGTGGTCGAATCCATTTTGAATTTGATAAATGCATTGCTTGTGAAGTATGTGTTCGAGTATGTCCTATAGATCTGCCTGTTGTTGATTGGAAATTGGAAACTAATATTCGAAAAAAACGATTGCTTAATTACAGTATTGATTTTGGAATTTGTATATTTTGTGGTAATTGTGTTGAGTATTGTCCAACAAATTGTTTGTCAATGACTGAAGAATATGAATTTTCAACTTATGATCGTCACGAATTGAATTATAATCAAATAGCTTTGGGTCGTTTACCAATGTCAGTAATTGACGATTACACTATTCGAACAATTTTGAATTCACCTCAAACAATAAATGGGTAAACCCATTAATTTGATTAAAAAAAGAATTCAAAAATTTTGAATTATATAAAGAATAAAGAATTTAATTAACAATTTGTATTTATATAATGATATTAAGTATTAAGGCTCATTCTTTTAATATAATATAATATATTCGTAATTACTTTCCTGAAATAGATAGGTTGAAAATACACTTTAGAATAAAAAAAGAGAAACTGTCTAATAATTGTATCTACATCAATTCATATGCATTAGATTCTAATTTCACTCTATTAGAAACATATTAAAAACTAATTTCCCGGTTAAATTAATAAGGCCATGAAAAGGATTTCGATTTTTTTCTTATTTTAATAATATAATGGATTTGCCTGGACCAATACATGATTTTCTTTTAGTTTTTCTGGGATCCGGTCTTCTAGTAGGAGGTCTGGGAGTGGTCTTACTTCCCAACCCAATATTTTCAGCTTTTTCCTTAGGATTTGTTCTTGTTTGTATATCTTTATTGTATATTCTATCAAATTCTCATTTTGTAGCTGCTGCACAACTCCTTATTTACGTGGGGGCCATAAATGTTTTAATCATATTTGCTGTGATGTTCATGAATGATTCAGAATATTCTACAGATTCCAATCTGTGGACCGTTGGGAATGGGATTACTTCGTTGGTTTGTACAACTATTCTTTTTTCATTAATGTCTACTATTCTCGATACGTCATGGTACGGGGTTATTTGGACTACAAGATTAAACCAGATTCTCGAGCAAGATTTAATAAGTAATAGTCAACAAATAGGAATTCATTTATCAACAGATTTTTTTCTTCCATTTGAACTCATTTCAATAATTCTTTTAGTTGCTTTGATAGGTGCAATTTCTGTGGCTCGTCAATAAAAAACGTTCGAATTAATAAAGACCAAAGAAAACTTTGTGTATGTTATGATATTTTTTTCCGTTCATTCAATTAAATTGGATTGAATATTATTTCATATTTTAAATATGAATTTTTATATTTGATATATATATTTGAAATTTTTTGTCCTAATATAGTTTTTATTCGTACTTTTTTGTTATATTCTAGTTGATTGAATCCGGTGAATTATTTTTCATATTTAAATGAATCCAAATTGATAAGGAGTTGCTGAATGATACTCGAACATGTACTTGTTTTGAGTGCCTATTTATTTTTGATTGGTCTTTATGGATTGATCACGAGTCGAAATATGGTTAGGGCTCTTATGTGTCTTGAACTTATACTCAATGCAGTTAATATGAATTTCGTAACATTTTCTGATTTTTTTGATAATTCCCAACTAAAGGGGGATATTTTCTGTATTTTTGTTATAGCAATTGCAGCCGCTGAAGCAGCTATTGGATTAGCTATAGTCTCGTCAATTTATCGTAACAGAAAATCAACTCGCATCAATCAATCGACCTTATTAAATAAGTAGTATAAAAAAAATTATAGATTGAAATTTGCATATATAATCGGTTCTGACCTACTAGATTATATTTGTGAAAATCTCAGAAATCCAAGTATTTTAGCCCCATTTTTTATCAATTGAGCCAGAATTCATTACAAAAATTCTATTAAAGGAAATCATTGCTTCATCTAGTATTTTAATATATCATTCAGTTAGAAGTTTACTAGATTGAAAATTTATGACATTCAAAAAACTATCGATCCTATGTCACATTCAGTAAAAATTTATGATACCTGTATAGGATGTACTCAATGTGTCCGAGCATGCCCTACAGACGTATTAGAAATGATACCTTGGGATGGATGTAAAGCGAAGCAAATAGCTTCCGCTCCAAGAACCGAGGACTGTGTTGGTTGTAAGAGATGTGAATCCGCCTGTCCAACGGATTTTTTGAGCGTTCGAGTTTATTTATGGCATGAAACAACTAGAAGTATGGGTCTAGCTTATTGATACGTTACCGAAAACCTCATTTGAATAAATTTTGAATACATTTTATTTTTTTTTATTGACAAGTACTCGTACTCAAAAAAAATAAATTTTATTTTTTTTGAGTACGCGTTCTTTGGACCTGGTGTATCTTGTCTTTACCACGAATGATTTTCCTTGGTTAACAATAATTGTTGTTTTTCCAATATCTGCCGGTTCGTTAATGTTATTTCTCCCACATAGGGGAAATAAAGTCAATAAATGGTATACTATATGCATTTGTATTTTGGAGCTTCTTCTAACGACCTATGCTTTTTGTTATAATTTTAAAACGGACGATCCATTAATTCAACTGTCCGAAGATTATAAATGGATCAATTTTTTAGATTTTTACTGGAGAATGGGAATAGATGGACTTTCTATAGGAACGATTTTATTGACGGGATTTATTACTACTTTAGCCACTTTAGCGGCTTTTCCAGTTACTCGGGATTCCCGATTATTCCATTTCCTGATGTTAGCAATGTACAGCGGTCAAATAGGATTATTTTCTTCTCGGGATCTTCTACTTTTTTTCATCATGTGGGAATTAGAATTAATTCCCGTTTATCTACTTTTATCCATGTGGGGTGGAAAGAAACGTCTGTATTCAGCTACAAAATTTATTTTATACACGGCAGGAAGTTCTATTTTTTTATTAATAGGAGTTTTAGGTATAAGTTTATATGGTTCGAACGAACCAACATTAAATTTAGAACTCTTAGCTAATCAATCCTATCCTGTCACACTCGAAATACTATTTTATATTGGATTTCTTATTGCTTTTGCCGTCAAATCACCGATTATACCTTTACATACTTGGTTACCTGACACCCACGGCGAGGCACATTACAGTACCTGTATGCTTCTCGCTGGAATCTTATTAAAAATGGGAGCATATGGGTTGGTTCGAATAAATATGGAACTATTACCTCACGCTCATTCTATGTTTTCTCCTTGGTTGATGGTAGTCGGTACAATCCAAATAATTTATGCAGCTTCAACATCTCCCGGTCAACGTAATTTAAAAAAGAGAATAGCCTATTCTTCTGTATCTCATATGGGTTTTATAATTATAGGTATTAGTTCTATAACGGATCCTGGACTTAATGGAGCTATTTTACAAATAATCTCTCATGGATTTATTGGTGCTGCACTTTTTTTCTTGGCAGGAGCGAGTTATGATAGAATTCGGCTTGTTTATCTTGATGAAATGGGTGGAATGGCTATCTCCATTCCAAAAATATTTACAATGTTTACTATCTTATCGATGGCTTCCCTTGCATTGCCAGGCATGAGTGGTTTTGTTGCAGAATTAATCGTTTTTTTTGGAATAATTACCAGCCAAAAATATTTCTTAATTTCAAAAATTTTAATTATTTTTGTAATGGCAATTGGAATGATATTAACTCCTATATATTTATTATCTATGTCACGCCAAATGTTCTATGGATACAAGTTAATTAATGTCAAAAACTTTTCTTTTTTTGATTCTGGACCCCGAGAGTTATTTCTTTCAATCTCCATTCTTCTACCCATAATTAGTATTGGGATTTATCCTGATTTTGTGCTTTCATTAGCAAGTGATAAGGTCGAATCCATTTTATCTAATTACTTTTATGGATAGTTTTCAGGAGATAAAAAAAAGCATTAAATGGAATTCTAATCAAAAGTCTTTGGTCTTTGTATTGTGAGAACCTTTTGAATCATTGTACTACTTGATTCAAAAGGTTCTTGATGATTTACTACTAAAACTAAATTAGATTTCTTAACTTATATGAAGTTAGATATAGATGCTATTTTTTTTATTTGGATTTTTATTATTTTTTTTACTGTTTTATTTATATTTAATTCGATGTAAATGAACCATAACTATGTAAACCTATTCCTAAAAGATTGACGCCAAAATAGCATATCCAAATTAAAAGAAAACCTATCGAAGCCACAATTGCAGAATTTATACCCCTAACATTCCTATTAGTTTTAATATGTAAATAAATTGCGAATATGGTCCAAGTAATAAATGCCCAAGTTTCTTTTGGATCCCAGTTCCAATATGAACCCCATGTCTCATTAGCCCATACAGCTCCTGAAAGAATGCCGACGGTTAAAAAGATAAATCCAAGACTAATAATACGAAAACTCCAATAATCTAATTGTTCAATCAATTGATACCTATAATAATTTCTAGAAAAACTAAAATTAATGTTTTGTTGTAGTAAAATAGAATTTCTTTCATTTATGTAGTAAAATACATCAAAAGAAAATAATTCATTTAATAAAAATTTTTTGTTTATATTCTTTTTCCAAAAAGTGGGTCCGACTTTGCGAAATGTAATCACTAGAAGAGCTATTGATAATAATGATCCACATAACAGAGCGCCATAACCTAATATCATCATACTTACGTGCATCATTAACCATTGGGACTGAAGAGCTGGTACTAATATTGCAGACTGAGGCATTTTGTTTAAAAGACCTGAAGTAGCAAAACCCTGAATAAAAATAGCACTTGGCGCAGTTATTGCGTTTAAGTGATTTTTTTGTTTTTTATTAAAATAGGAAACCATATGAATAATTGAAAAAGTCCATGAAAGAAAAATTAATGATTCATATAAATTACTTAATGGAAAATGTCCTGAATAAATCCAACGAGTGAATAATAATCCTGTTATACCAAAAAACGTAATTACGATTCCTTTATCTGATGAATCAAAAAATCCTATAATTTCATCTAAATTTACTAATAAAGTTAAAAAATAAATTGTCAGTACAATCGAAACGACCGAAAAAGATATATGAGTTAATATATGCTCTAAAATTGAAAAAATCATAAAAAATTTGTTAAAAATTAATAAATTAATACTAGGTTTTACCCGATTTTAGAAAAAAAGTCGGGTATTATTTTGATTATAAAACTTATAATATCTCTTTTATAAGATCTTATGCCGCTACTCGGACTCGAACCGAGATGCTCTAGCACTGCTTCCTAAGAGCAGCGTGTCTACCAATTTCACCATAGCGGCAACTTGTTCAAAACAATACTAACAAGTTTTTATTCAATCGTCGAGATTCAAATTTAGCCAATTGACTGGAATTTACAATTGATTTAATGAATAAAAACTTGTTAAATGGGTCTTGTGGGTTTTAATTCAAATAAGATTTTTTTATCTAAGTTATTGAAAATTATTTAAATTCACTTTTTGTCCTTTATCTTTTTTTGTAGAATACAATGAAAAATTTAACTAAATTCAAATAATTGGGACTTCAACCCAACGACAAAACTCTAAATGCTCTTTATCATTTTTTTTTTTTTCATTTATATGATTAAAAAAATGATAAAATTTAAAAGTTCCATTAAAAAAAATGTTTTTTCTAAAAACGAAAACCTCTCCAAAATTCTTAGAAATTTGAAATAAAAAAATATTTTTATTTCATTTTTTTATATTGTACAATACAAAGATAAGATTTTGTGATCACTTAAAAATCATGTCATATATTATTATTTATTAATATTATCTAATATTCACCTATTGCGGCCAGATGCTTTTATCAATTTGATTACAAGTAAAGAATATAAAAATTTAGAGAAATAATAATTCCTAAAGGTATAAAGTTCAAATTTTTTTCACTTAAATTAATTAATTAATTAATTTGAAGAACCTATTGATTTTGTTTAAAGATCTTTTATTTACTTTTAATGAATAAATAAAAGATCTTTATTTATTATTGCATCAAGGTAGTGATGGTAAAAATAAGAATCTCCCCCCTTTTTTTTTGAACTAAAAAAATGTGAACCTTTCTTTTTTATCTATATATTGTCTTTTTTTTTCCTCTTTTGGTTCACATTTTTTTATATGTATTCTAAAAAATTTGTTTTTAAGTTAGGCTAATTCTAGTTATTATAGTGTTTTTTATTTATTTTGTTGTACAAAAAAACTTTTTGAATTACCTGTAGAAAGTGATTTCCCTAACGAAAAAGCTTTCAACGATGTCCAGTATCCCTTCCTTTTCCAAATTTTTTTACGAATACGCTTTTTCGAGATAGAAGTACGTTTTTTTGGAACTGCCATTCAAAAATGAAAAAAACTTTTTCAGTGGTATAATTGGATGTCAAAGACATTTATTATTCTATTCTTTCGTACTCCATATCGAGTTTTTTTCTTTCAAATTTTATTTTATTATATATTATTTTCAAAACAAAAAAGACATTCAAAAGTTTAAAACCCAACTGTTTTTTACTTTTTTTTTTTTAACGTTTGAAATCCGTACGAGAGTGCTCATTTAATTAATCTATTTAGATTATCAAAAAAATTATGAGGTTTCTTTACATCATATGTAAAAAAAATATCGATTATAATAATCTTTCTTACAAATAAAAAAAACTCACTTAGTGTACTGGAAGATAATCACTAAATTCCATAATTAAAATTCATTCCTTAATAATTCTAAATAATCAAACTCAAATAACTTTGTTTTAGGTAAAGGTTTTTTAGTATATAATTAATATTAAGTTTAAGTATTTTTTGTCGTGTAAATCTTTGTTCTATTCTTAATATATGTATATAAATTATTATAATACGGAATTTTAATTCACTTTTTCTGTATCTGCAAAAAATCACAATTTTATTTAGTAGTAATAAAAAAAAAAAAAGACAAATAATTTTTTTTGACAGTAACTTAGTAATATTATTTAATCACTTCTACTTTTTTTATTTGAATATATATTTCTTTTCAAAGATTTCTGAAGGATTATACTAATTCGAAAAAAATTTATATTTAGGTTTAAAAAATCGTGCTTTTTTATTATCCCCTTTGAAAAAATATATATATACAAACCAGTGAATAAGAAATAAAAAATTTAAGAATAAAATAAAAAGGATTTTTTATTTTATGGAACATACATATCAATATTCATGGATCATCCCTTTCATTCCACTCCCAGTACCTATTTTATTAGGAGTTGGACTTCTACTTTTTCCGACAGCAACAAAAAACCTTCGACGTATGTGGACTTTTCTGAGTATTTTTTTGTTAAGTATAGTTATGATCTTTTCACTCTATCTATCTATTCAACAAATTGTTCTAAGTTGCATTCATCAAAATGTGTGGTCTTGGACCATAAATAATGAATTTTCGTTTGAGTTCGGTTACTTTATTGATCCACTTACTTCTATTATGTCAATCTTAATTACAACGGTTGGGATTTTGGTTCTTATTTATAGTGACAATTATATGTCTCATGATCAAGGATATCTGAGGTTTTTTGCTTATATGGGTTTTTTTAATACTTCAATGTTAGGATTAGTTACTAGTTCTAATTTGATCCAAGTTTATTTTTTTTGGGAATTAGTTGGAATGTGTTCGTATTTATTAATAGGTTTTTGGTTCACACGACCTATTGCAGCGAATGCTTGTCAAAAAGCTTTTGTAACTAATCGTGTAGGGGATTTTGGTTTATTATTAGGAATTTTAGGTCTTTATTGGATAACAGGGAGTTTCGAATTTCAGGATTTGTTCGAAATATTCAATAATTTAATTTTAAATAATAGAGTAAATCTCTTATTCCTTACTTTGTGTGCATTTTTATTATTTGTGGGTCCTATTGCTAAATCCGCACAATTTCCTCTTCATGTATGGTTACCTGATGCCATGGAGGGCCCTACTCCTATTTCGGCTCTTATACATGCTGCTACTATGGTAGCGGCAGGAATTTTTCTTGTAGCTCGTCTTCTGCCTCTTTTTATAGTTATCCCTTCTATAATGTATATAATATCTTTGATAGGTATAATAACAGTACTCTTAGGAGCCACTTTAGCTCTTGCTCAAAAAGACATTAAGAGAGGTTTAGCCTATTCTACAATGTCTCAACTGGGTTATATGATGTTAGCTCTAGGTATGGGATCTTATCGATCCGCTTTATTTCATTTGATTACTCATGCTTATTCAAAAGCTTTGTTGTTTTTAGGATCTGGATCCATTATTCATTCAATGGAAGCTATAGTTGGATATTCTCCCGATAAAAGTCAGAATATGATTCTTATGGGTGGTTTGACAAAACATGTCCCGATTACAAAAACCGCCTTTTTAGTAGGAACCCTTTCTCTTTGTGGTATTCCCCCCCTTGCTTGTTTTTGGTCTAAAGATGAAATTCTTAATGATAGTTTGTTGTTTTCGCCAATTTTTGCAATAATAGCTTGTTCAACAGCGGGATTAACCGCATTTTATATGTTTCGGATTTATTTACTTACTTTTGAAGGACATTTAAACACTTATTTTATAAATTACAGTGGAAAAAAAAGTAGCTCCTTATATTCAATCTCTTTATGGGGTAAAGAAGAAGAAAAAAAACTTAATAGAAATTTTGGGTTAGTACCATTATTAACAATGAATAATACGAAAAGAGCTTCTTTTTTTTA